TAAGCTGGTACTTGTTGTTGCACCAGGAGCTGTTACGCCAGGCGCGTCAGCATGGATATTTTGTACCCATTGAGCAAAGATGGGTTGTAATTGTATGGCGGTATCCGAAAACATATCTTGGGGACGGCCTAAAGCACTCATGGTATCATTATGAATGTACAAGCCAAAACTGTGAAAACCTAGAAATATACATACCCAATTAAGGTGGGATATGATTGCATCGCGGTGTCTAAGGACGCGATCTAATAGATCGTTGTATCGAGTAGTTGGATCATAGTCTCTTACCATAAAAATGGCTGCATGTGCAGCAGCACCAACTATTAGAAATCCGCCAATCCACATGTGGTGTGTGAACAAGGAAAGTTGTGTACCATAGTCAGTAGCTAGGTATGGATAGGGGGGCATAGAGTACATATGATGAGCTACAACAATAGTTGTAGAGCCTAGCATAGCTAGGTTAAGAGATAATTGAGCATGCCATGACGTTGTTAGGATTTCATAGAGACCCTTATGGCCTTGTCCTGTAAATGGGCCTTTATGAGCCTCCAAAATATCTTTAAGTCCATGACCAATACCCCAGTTGGTCCTATACATATGACCAGCGATTAGGAAAAGAATAGCAATAGCTAAATGATGGTGCGCAATATCGCTCAACCATAGGCCACCGGTTATTGGATCTAGTCCTCCGCGAAAAGTAAGAAATTCTGCGTATTTGGACCAATTCAAGGTGAAAAAGGGGGTTGCTCCTTCGGCAAAACTAGGATAAAGTTGAGCCAAAAGGTCACGATTCAAGATAAATTCATGAGGAAGTGGTATCTCTTTAGGATCAACCCCAGCGTCAAGAAATTGGTTAATCGGTAAAGATACATGGATTTGGTGTCCCGCCCAAGAAAGAGACCCAAGTCCTAATAACCCCGCTAAGTGGTGATTCAACATGGATTCTACATCTTGGAACCAGGCCAATTTGGGAGCGGCTTTGTGATAATGGAACCAACCAGCAAAAAGCATTAACGATGCAAAAATCAATGCACCGATTGCGGTACAATAGAGTTGTAACTCACTAGTTATTCCAGATGCTCGCCAAATCTGAAAAAAACCGGAGGTTATTTGGATTCCTCGGAAACCCCCACCTACATCGCCATTCAAAATTTCTTGCCCTACTATTGGCCAAACTACCTGAGCACTGGGTCCAATGTGAGTAGGATCGCTTAGCCATGCTTCATAATTGGAAAAACGGGCACCGTGGAAGTACATGCCACTCAACCAAAGAAAGATAATAGAGAGTTGACCGAAATGAGCACTAAAGATTTTTCGAGAGATCTCCTCCAAATCACCGGTATGACTATCGAAATCGTGAGCATCAGCATGTAGGTTCCAGATCCAAGTGGTAGTATCGGGGCCCTTAGCTATTGTTCTTGAGAAATGCCCGGGTCTAGCCCATTCCTCAAAAGATGTTTTTACAGGATCCCTATCCACAACAATTTTAACTTCTGGTTCCGGCGAACGAATAATCATTAAGTCCTCCTCTTTCCGGACAAGACATACAAAGAGACCCGCCAACTGTCTTTTTAGTGAATCTTTGAAGGATAGATATTATGATTAGTCCTTTTCTTTACTATCTATCGCCCTTCTATTTTTTTTTTTAGTTATTCACTGGAGCAATTATATATTGAAGTCAATCCGAGGCAAGTGTTCGGATCTATTATGACATAAGGATTAGGTGCCTAACGGACATAGGTTACCCTGGAAAATTATTTCCCGACGTAAAAAAAAAAATTTTTGTTACGTTTTAATTTAAGAAGCTAGTGTATTTTTTTTTAGGGTATAAGCCCTACATCTACTTTCCTTGAGTGAGCATAATATAAATATTTTTATTCGATTCCAAATTCCAAGAAACTTATTAGAATTATTAAAAAAATCGTCCTTTAGGTAGGAATATTTAGATTGTCCCCTTTTATTTACTTTATTACCTCTGTTCTAGAGCCTATCCCTATTGTTTATCCTTATGAAATATGATATAAAATCGAAATGATATAAAATCGAAGGTAGAAGAAAGGGATATAATGAAATTCTTGATTTGATCTTCCTACCAAAATTATTTGATTAATGAATCAACAACCAAACCGCCCATTTTATAAAAATGAAGAGTGGTCTTATTCAAATTCAAAGCGCTTCGTAATCTTCAACCAGTTCTGTGCTTCAATATAATTTCCCGGAGTAAGCGCTATAGCTTGTTTCCAATACTCAGCAGCTTGATCAAACCAAGCTTCCGCAATTTCCGAATCGCCCTGTAGAATGGCCTGTTCTCCTCGGTCGGAATAGGCAGTTCCTTCCCCTAGAACCGTACTTGAGAGTTTCCTACCTCATACGGCTCAGAAATTGCTATCTTAATTTCCCCTATCTTAACTGAATTCGATTTCTCAAAAATCGATCCAATTTCTTCTTGGGTTAAGCAGAAGAAGTTAATTACCTAAGTTTCAAACCCTAATTTTGATCAATAATCAGTCTGATCTTTTCTCCCACCTTCAGAAGAATGAAGCATACATAGACCTATATCCTTCGTTCGAATTTTCTGAAAGGTAACTATCTCGGTTTCGTGTCTTTCATATATGAAATTTCTATAGAATCCTTGAAAAAGACTTTTTTCCCATAAGAAAGAAAAAAGAACTTACTATCTTTGGGATCTGATACTACACCGCTGCTTAATCCTTTAGTGGATCGGCTCTATTACATAAGCAGATTCCTAAATTTTGCCCCATCTCATGGTATAATTAAGCAGTTTTTTTTAGTTGTATCGACCCAGTCGCTCACTAATTGATCTTTACGGTGCTTTCTCTATCAATTTGAGAATTTATCCATAGAATAGTAGTATAGGCTCGACTTTCTTCTTATTTTGATTCTCGTGAAGTGTTCTTCCTTCCTACAGCTGATAGGGCAAAATCATTGTTTTGACGATCCCTATGTAGAAAGCCCTTTTTCTAGTAAATACTAGAAAATTTCATCTTTTTTTCTTCTTTCTTTCTATAGTGGAGATAGTCGCACGTAATGACAGATCACGGCCATATTATTAAAAGCTTGCGGTAAGAAGGGGTTTCGTTCTAGCGCCCGGAAATAATATTCCAAAGCCTTTGTATGCTCTCCATTGCTTGTGTGTATAAGGCCGATGTTATATAGTATATAACTTCGATCATAGGGATCAATTTCTAGTCGCGTAGCTTCATAATAATTCTGCAAAGCTTCCGCATAATTTCCTTCGGATTGAGCCAACATCCGTTACGGTCGTTCATTCTATTCAAAAAATCTCCGTTCCAAAACCGTACATGAGGTTTTCATCTCATACGGCTCCTCCCTTCTGTACATAGTACTAAGCAAAAAATCTATAGAATGAAAATAGAATTAGTCCCATCTCATTATGGACCGAAAGGGGCTGGTATTTTTCCAAGAAATCTCTAGCCAACCTTCCCCCAAGAGGTTTTTCTTAACACCAATGAATTCTATTAATGCTAGAGGAAAACGATAGCTCCAGGAATTTCTTTGTTCTCAACGCCTCCTATTTAGAGGAATTAGCCACTTCAACGACCTTTGATGGTTATAAGGGTATCCAACGTACAAACCCGATGGTTGTTTGCTATCCCAACCATTCTTCCCAATCCTGATACCGATCAGGAAAGGGTTAATTTCTAACAAAGTTTTTCTCTTGTTGATTCCTATTTCGAGGTGTAGTGCTTTTCTCCCCTATGCTGCCTATTGGTCCTAGTAGAGTAGGATTAGCCTGTAATACAGAACCTATCCTGTAGGCGTAGCCTTTCGCTCAATACTCAAATCTACAATTGAAGCATCTAAGGCCACATCAATCGAGGATACACGACAGAAGGAATTGTTAGTTCACCTCACCTTCCCCAAGCGTGGGCTTCCTTTACTAATTTTGTTCTCTCTATGCGAACCCCTTCTTTTTCTCGTAAGACTGAGATGTAGGTAGGGCTGAAAAAAAAAAACAAAAAAAAAAAAAGAGTCAAATCGCACCATCTCTATAATAAGTAAATGCCCTTTTTTCCCCTGAGGTTGTCGGAATTATTTGCAATAAAATATTGGCTACAATCGAGGAGGTCTTATCAATGAAATTTCCATTTATACGGGATCTAGGCATAATTCCCAATCCATTCTATATAGAATTCTTTTCATTCTATCACAAAATAACATAAAAACTTATAAATCGCTCCATATGCTCTAAATGGATAAGAGAGGTATGGATTTTCCACTCAGCTCAAATTGTCTCCTTTTCCTTCTGTTTGGACAAGAAGAGATATGAAATATTTGACTAAGATTGGATTTCATTCCACTTTCCTATTTCTCAACAACAACTTCTGTCATCAGCTATTTCGCGTTTTAATTATCCCATACCCTTTTTTGATTTAGATTGTATGGCGTAACATACCTTATGCAAATAGAATTCTAGGGTTCCTTGGTTCCTTTATTTTCTTATGGAATTCTTCTATTCTCTTTTTATTTGGGTTTTCCCCAAAGAAAAACTTTTGAGGGAGCAGAATTCCTAGTAAAAAAAAATAAATAAAGTAAAGGATCCTTGCACTTAGATAAAAAAAGAATTTTTCCAATAGAGCGATGGAATCCCCGAACGGTTGTGGCTGTACCTGTACTGCAGGAATACAAAAACTCGCTATTCACTCAGTTTATTTTCCATAATAAGTTATGTAGGAGAGATGGCCGAGCGGTTCAAGGCGTAGCATTGGAACTGCTATGTAGACTTTTGTTTACCGAGGGTTCGAATCCCTCTCTTTCCGTTTCTCTTAATTCATCAACGTTACCGATCACAATGTATCAAATCAAATAACAATTTATTTGAGCAATAATACCTTTATTTAATAGAATTCTCTAAAGCAAATTACTTTGCTATGTAAAATATAACAAAAAAGAAAAAAGATCCTAAGGTTAATCTATTTCTGCTAGGTGAATGAATGGAAAAATACGAATTAAGAGCCTTAGGTCGATTTAGTTCGGGGAAAGGGGAGGGGAAAAAAATTCTATGAACCTTTCCTTTTGCGTTAAGCTCAAGTCTGACGAGAGTAATATTCTACAACTAACAACTCATTTATTTTCAGACCGACCCACTTTCTATCTAGGATTTTTTGTACTAGTCCTTTATATTGCAATGTATCAACCGTCAAATGCTTTGGCAATTTGCCCGGATCGAATGAAGCAATAGAATTTTGAACCAGACGTTTTGATCTTTGGTTATCCTTCGTAGTAATAATATCTCGGGGTTTGCAACGAAAACTTGGTATATCAACTATACGACCATTAACTAAAATATGTCTATGATTAACTAATTGCCGGGCCCCAGGAATGGTTGAAGCCATACCCAATCGAAAAACAATATTATCCAAACGCATTTCAAGTAATTGTAGTAAAACTTGACCTGTTGACTTTTTTGCTTTTCCGGCGATATGTACATATCTAAGTAATTGTCGTTCTGTCAGACCATAATGAAAACGTAATTTCTGTTTTTCTTGAAGACGAATACGATATTGCTCTTTTTTCCCAGAATGGAATTTCTTTTTCAGATTACTTCCGGATTTAGGCGTTTTTCTAGTGAGTCCTGGTAAAGCTCCCAGACGGCGTATTTTTTTTAAACGAGGTCCTCTATAACGGGACATGACGACTCCTTTTTTTATTGAAATTCCATTTTACACAATAAATTTCATTGTATTTACATTGCAGAATACATCGAAATTAAAACTGAATTAAATTAAAGGATAAACAGAGTAAAATCTACTAAAGAACCACAAAAAATGGAATTTCATCAACATCTGGATTTTTTGTATATATATTATTTATTTTAATGTTTTGTATCTAGCAAAATTTGAAGGTAGAACAACGTAATGGACTCTGGATTCCCCATTTAATTGGGAGAAAAAAAAGAGATTCTTGTTCATGGAACATCAATAGAGAAAAAAGCCGACTATCGGATTTGAACCGATGACCCTCGCATTACAAATGCGATGCTCTAACCTCTGAGCTAAGTGGGCTTACATAACAGAAATAGTGTAACAAATAGAAATATATATAGAAAATCTGTAAAATGGCAGATCTTAATTATTAATCTTAGTTATTAACTAGTTCGAAATTGGAAATCCTATTTAGAAAAAAAAAAAAAAAATACTAGAATTTCATAAAGATAAAGTTAGCTTGATATGCTTAACTAAACGATATTCTTAAATAGGATTATAGAATTTATTGAACTTTCTTTTTATTTCTCTAACTCGCAAATCCATTTTTCTAATAGAATCTATTCCAATTTCTATATGAAATTTGATTTCAGATATTTTCAATTTGATATGGCTCGGACGAAAAATCTAATAGATAGAAAAGAATAATCTATATGAATAATAAAGAGAAAATGCGAATCTCTTGGCATTATGAATAATAAAGAGAAAATGCGAATCTCTTGGCATTATGAATAATAAAGAGAAAATGCGAATCTCTTGGCATTTTCATTCGAGCATTATATACATTTTTACATTTTTTGAAATATTTTGTTTTTTTATTTGTTAATAATTTAAGGATTAATATTTCACTAAGGAAAAAATAGAATCATAACAAATGAAATTTAGAATTCTGATTAGAAAAAAAAAAGAATGAATATCAAGCGTTATAGTATGATTTTGAATATTATAAAAAAGGAAAGAGAAGGGGTGGGGGAGAGAAAAACTTTTGGATATATTGATTCCGATTGAATTGCAAATATATCAAGGGTAGAATCAATTCAATTCTGAATTGCAATAAGCGGGGTCTCTTGAATAGAGACGAGCTGTTAGACTACGTCGAATAATGAATTCAATGATTCAAAAAAAAACTAAGAGATGTAGAAAATTACACAAGGAATCCAGGTTTCAAAGAAAAGAAAGGAGACAATGGGGATATGGCGAAATCGGTAGACGCTACGGACTTGATTGTATTGAGCCTTGGTATGGAAACCTGCTAAGTGGTAACTTCCAAATTCAGAGAAACCCTGGAATGAAAAATGGGCAATCCTGAGCCAAATCCCTTTTTTGAAAAACAAGTGGTTCTCAAACTAGAACCCAAAGGAAAAGGATAGGTGCAGAGACTCAATGGAAGCTGTTCTAACGAATCGAGGTGTAATTACGTTGTGTTGGTAGTGAAACTCCAACTCTCTAAATTACTAAATTAGAGAAAGAAGGGCTTTATACATCTAATACACACGTATGGATACTGACATAGCAAACGATTAATCACAGAACCCATACCATAATATAGGTTCTTTAAAATATTTATTTTTTAGAATGAAATTTGGAATGATTATGAAATAGAAAATTCATAATTTTTTTAGAATTATTGTGAATCTATTCCACTCGAATATTGAGTAATCAAATCCTTCCATTCATTGTTTTTGAGATCTTTTAAAAATAGGATTAATCGGACGAGGATAAAGAGAGAGTCCCATTCTACATGTCAATACTGACAACAATGAAATTTCTAGTAAAAGGAAAATCCGTCGACTTTATAAGTCGTGAGGGTTCAAGTCCCTCTATCCCCAAACCCTCCTTTATTCCCCAACCATAGTATTTATTTATCCTCTTTTCTCTTTTATCAATGGGTTCAAGATTCATTAGCTTTCTCATTCTACTCTTTCACAAAGGAGTGCAAAGAGAACTGAATAGATCTTATGCTATTCATTAAATAGATTTCTTTTTTATTTAAGTATTATTAAGTAAGCCATCCACAATGCATAGGACTATCCCCCCCCATTTCCAAATTAGGAATGGAATACTTTATTGATTTTATAGTCCCTTTAATTGACATTGACATAGATGCAAATACTCTACTAGGATGATGCACAAGAAAGGGTCAGGATAGCTCAGTTGGTAGAGCAGAGGACTGAAAATCCTCGTGTCACCAGTTCAAATCTGGTTCCTGGCACAGAAAAAAAGGATCTACCGAATAGATATTGATACAAATACTTCGAGATGTATTGGGGTACATATTCATTAATAATCTAGATAGTATACACTAAGTAGATAAATATACACTAAGTAGATAAATCTCTAAACACTTCTTTAAAAATTTGAAATAAAAAAGGGGTAAAATCTCTGGTTCTTTTCTTTATAGTATAGAAAAGGAGGTGAAATTAGGTGCTCTTTGCTTCGCTTCATTTTTGCATTTCTTATTAATTTTGTATTCCCCTATTCCGAAGAATATTTTTTTTCTTGATACTTACTTTCCTAGTTGTTCTAAATAATGTGCGCGGTACAAAGTTCGTGGTAAGAACTTCTTTATTGGAAAATCGAAATGAAGCCCTTTTTTGATGAGTCTATCTGGACCTTTTTGTATAATAGGAAGTAATTAGAATACAATAGGTATTTCGTTTCGTCTAGGAACAGAATAGCAAAATATTCCGTGACTTGAATAAAATCTAGAGTTGTGTTGTATAAGTGAGCATGAATTTATTATCATTCAATGAGCATCTTGTATTTCATAGAAATTAGGGGTTATATAGTCCTTACGTAAGGGCCAGCCTATCCAACTTTCAGGCATTAAGATACGTTTAAGGCGCGGATGATTATCATAAGAAATTCCCACCATATCATAAGATTCGCGTTCTTGAAAATCGGCACTTCTCCAAACCCAGAAGACAGACGGAATTCTAGGATTATCCTTTTGGGTAAAGACTTTTATGCATACTTCTTCTGGGTTATCTATACCATACTGTATTCTCGTAAGATGATACACACTAGCTAAAGATCCACCGGGTGCTACGTCATAAGCACATTGGGAACGTAAATAATTGTAACCATATACATATAAAATGACAGCAATGGAATCCCAATCCCCTGCTTTTATTTGTAAAGTCTCTATTCCTCGGTGATCGAAGCCCAAAGATCTATGAACCACCTCATGTTTGACTAGCCAATTAGATAACCACCCCTGCTGCATTGTCTTGATCTTTCCCCCCCCTTTGTATAAATATTTCACATTTCAAATGTAAGTTTGAAAGATTGTACTGCTCTTTCTTTTTCTGCACAAAAGAACCCCTCTTAATTCACTAATTTGGAGGAAGATACTGGACTTTTGGATTTGAAAATAGTTTCAGAAGATATATCTAAAGTAGATGGTGATTGATAGAGCAATTCTTGTTCGTAAGTTCCGGTATGAGTACTGCGCCGAACAGAAAGTTTGTGACTGGTAGTAAAACATCGATTTTTCTTTTGACTTTGACATAGAGTTCGATCCTCAACAATTTCTCGCGATATCTTCTTACGAAGTTTTGTTAGGGCATCTATAACAGCCTCTGGTTTAGGTGGGCAACCCGGCAAGTAGACATCCACAGGAATTAACTTATCAACTCCTCGAACAGTACTATAGGAATCCGTACTGAACATTCCCCCTGTAATAGTACAGGCTCCCATAGCAATGACGTATTTTGGTTCAGGCATTTGCTCATATAATCGCACTAAAGAGGGAGCCATTTTCATTGTTACCGTACCCGCTGTTAAAATTAGGTCCGCTTGCCTAGGACTTGATCTTGGTACCAATCCATAACGATCAAAGTCGAATCGTGAACCTATTAATGCAGCAAATTCAATGAAACAACAACTGGTACCATATAGAAGGGGCCATAAACTGGAGAGTCTTGACCAATTCGAAAGATCATTTGGTGTAGTTGAAATAACGGAATTGGAACTTGTTTGGTCAAGTAGCGGAAACTCAATCAAACTCATGACTGTCTCAATGGAATCTTTTCCTTCTTTTTTTTTTTTGTCTGAATATTCAGTTAAGACCATTCCAAGGCTCCTTTTCGCCATGCATAAACTAAGCCAACAACTAGGATAAGCACGAAAATGAAAGCTTCAATAAAAACGGATACACCCAATACGTCAAAACTCATTGCCCAAGGGTAGAGAAAGACTGTTTCCACATCAAAAACAACAAAAACTAGCGCAAACATGTAATAGCGTATTCGGAATTGTAACCAAGCACCTCCCATGGGTTCTATACCCGATTCATAACTAGAAAGCTTCTCTGGGCCTTCATTAATCGGGGCTAAAAGCCCTGAAATCCAAAATACCAAAATAGGAATAAGGCTTGCTATTATTAGAAATGTCCAAAAAATATCATATTCGTGAAGCAGGAACATAAATGTACTCCCATTAATGTGGAATAGGCAGAACTGAAATTAGTCAATTCAGTTGGCATTGTCAATTTATCCAGAACTTCTCTCTTTTCCTCGGTGAAACAAGAATCTCTTTTGCTCAAACCAAAGAGCATTTACTTTAGCTTTTGTTTCTTTTGTGCCATGTCTTCCTTAAGGATTCATCCAATGGAATCCCCACTGTCTTTCTTTTGGATTTCCATTCTATTTAGATATGGTATAGACCTAATTCTTATACAAAGAAAACTCTTTTGCTTCACTTTGTCTCGTTTTCTCTAGAATCTCTAGAAAAAAGAATTGCTCTATCCTTTATTTAAAGATAGTCAGAGACTATTAAATAAAAAAGAAAATACTTACTAAGAACCTAATTAAAATAGGATTACTAATGTATGCAGCCTAATGAGGAATAATACTAAAAAAAAAAAAAGAACTCTATTTCAGAATTATGAAACAGAATATCCTGTTTCTTTTTTTTTTTATTTTCTTTCGATTTTTTCTATTTAAAGTAGATCTATTTAGATAATGTAGATTTTTACATAATGTATATTATAGTAATATACTTCAAACAAAATAGGAATTCGCAAAATGGAGAAAATCGTTGCAGTCATTATAGGAAAGTCTAGGGCATATCCCATTTTATTTGAAGAAGGATGGAATTCAAATCAGATAAGGCATCTTTCCTCTATTGATTTGATCGAAATTCTTTTTTCTTTTCCTGTCTCTATTATTTTCGATAAATGAGCCTATGGTAATGCTTTTATCTCTATTCTAGGGCGCAAGCGCCCGTCGAGTCTATAAACAAGTACTAAATAAGGAAAAGAAAACTATACTAAAGAAAACATAGGATATCCATCCTAAAATCTAAAAAAAAGACATATATATTAGTAGGGCTATACGGATTCGAACCGTAGACCTTCTCGGTAAAACAGATCAAACGAATTATTATCAAAATGATTCGAACTGTTTCAAAGACCCAACATGCATTTTTCTGCATTGGGCTCTTTCATCAACTGATGTAAAGATCAGTTAATCCGCCATAGTTTTTCTTTACGGAAAGATAATAAGATGGCTCCCTGTGCTCTGATTGATTTATTTGTATTATGATCTATCTAGGAGCAATACCAAAGTGTTTCAAAGGAGGATTACCTTGACTTAGGTCTGCCTCCGGCCTAAATTAAATCAACCTAAGTGAAATGGAGTCTCTATCGTTCCGCTGCAAGAGTTGACTATGAGACTTCATACACCTTAAAGTTCATAGAACGAAAAGAAGTTTTTTGGAGGCCCTTATCCTCATTATGCCTAGCATTGAGTGGGCTGGATATTTACCTTATCAACTAGCAAATCAATAGGGGTTCTATTTGATTAGGCACCAGAATTGGCACCCAAATCGGACTGAACCGACTGTTTGTCAGGCTACTGTTCTCCTATTCTCTCGAATCCATGAAGTAAGACATTGATTTTGCAATAAGGTCAATTATGTTCATTGCATAATAAATTCCCTTGAAAAGCATTGGCGCACGTGTAAGCGAGTTGCTCTACCGAACTGAGCTATAGCCCTTGTCAGAGATATCTTAACATATAGATAATTTCTTGTCAAGATGAATATTCTGTAATGCCATAGGATATCCCTTTGATCTATTTACTATATACCATACCAATAATGATACCATACCAATAATGGAGCGGTATTGCTTATAAAAAGGATTCGATCTATAATCGATCGAAGTAATGCGGCTTCTTTTGTGATGATAAATTGCCTACTTAACTCAGTGGTTAGAGTACTGCTTTCATACGGCGGGAGTCATTGGTTCAAATCCAATAGTAGGTAGGTAGGTAGAAAAATTACTAGATAGCATTGGACTTACTTCGCTTCGCTATCTAATAACTTTTTCTACCCTTCTTTCCTTTTTCTTTGTATCAACGAAACCTTTGGATTGTCTTCAATTGGATGGGGGAATCCAATTGATAGCCTCGACTCGTATCCTAGCCCGTTTGAGAGCTAGCTTTGCTTCAACCAATTCTTTCGTACCCTCAGCTTTACTCAAGTTAGCTTCAGCTATTTCAAGTGCCTGTTGAGCTTCTTCTGGATCAATGTCACTACCCAGTTCTCCATCATTTCCTAAAATGATGATCTCATTATTAACTATTCTCGCAAAACCACTCCACAGAACCGCCGTTAACCATTGGTCGTTGAGAAGGCGTATTCTCAAAGGACCCATATCTACAGCTGTGTTAATGGGGGCGTGGTTTGGTAATACACCAATTTGGCCGCTATTAGTAGATAAAATGATTTCTTTCACTTCACAATCCAAAATAATTCGTTTAGGAGTCAGTACATAAAGATTTAATTTCATTTCTTCAATTTGTTCTCCTCTTCTAAGTTTATAGCTTTCGTGCTAGCTTCATCGATGTTCCCCACCAAATAAAAAGCCTGTTCGGGTAGGCCATCTAATTCTCCGGAAAGGATTAGTTGAAACCCCCTAATTGTTTCTGCAAGACTAACATACTTTCCTGGAGAACCGGTAAAAACTTCTGCAACAAAGAACGGTTGTGATAAGAACCGCTCGATTTTTCGTGCTCTTGCTACAGTTAAACGATCCTCCTCCGATAATTCATCCAACCCAAGAATTGCAATAATGTCCTGAAGTTCCTTGTAACGCTGTAAAGTTTCTTTAACTCTTTGCGCAGTTTCATAATGGTCCTTGCCGACGATCCGAGGCTGTAACATAGTTGAGGTTGAATCTAAAGGATCTACTGCGGGATAAATACCCTTGGAAGCTAATCCTCTGGAAAGTACGGTAGTAGCGTCCAAATGTGCAAATGTTGTGGCAGGAGCAGGGTCGGTCAAATCGTCCGCAGGTACATAAACAGCTTGGATCGAAGTTATCGATCCCTTGTTGGTAGAAGTAATTCTTTCTTGTAAAGAACCCATTTCTGTACTAAGGGTAGGTTGATAACCCACTGCAGAGGGCATTCTCCCTAATAAGGCGGATACCTCCGATCCTGCTTGAACAAAACGAAAGATATTATCGATGAATAAAAGCACGTCTTGCTTATTAACATCTCGGAAATATTCTGCCATAGTTAGGGCAGTTAAACCAACTCTCATACGAGCTCCGGGCGGTTCATTCATTTGTCCATAGACTAGAGCTACCTTTGATTCCTCGATATTTTTTTCATTAATTACTCCAGATTCCTTCATTTCCATATAAAGATCATTTCCTTCACGAGTCCGTTCCCCTACTCCGCCAAATACGGATACCCCTCCATGAGCTTTAGCAATGTTATTGATTAATTCCATGATGAGTACTGTTTTACCTACTCCAGCCCCCCCAAATAGTCCGATTTTTCCTCCACGCCGATAAGGAGCTAAAAGATCGACCACCTTAATACCTGTTTCAAAGATAGATAATTTCGTATCTAACTCAATAAAGGCAGGCGCGGATCTATGAATAGGGAATGTTGCACTAGTATCTACAGGACCCAAATTGTCAATAGGCTCCCCAAGAACGTTAAAAATTCGTCCGAGAGTAGCTCCACCGACCGGAACACTAAGAGGAGCTCCTGTGTCAATCACTTCCATTCCTCTCATCAACCCATCTGTAGCACTCATAGCTACAGCTCTAACTCGATTATTTCCTAATAATTGTTGTACCTCACAAGTCACATTAATTTGCTTCTCGGCAGTGTCCCGACTCTTGACTATCAAAGCGTTATAAATATAAGGCAACTTGCCCGGGGGAAAAGTGATATCCAGCACGGGTCCAATAATTTGATCAATACGCCCTGCATTTTTTTCTTCAATTGTGGAAACCCCGGGACGCGAAGTAGTAGAATTGGTTCTCATAATTATCACATAATTATAAAAAAAAGGAATTTGTCGAAATTTTTCTTTTTTTTCTTGTTGAATAATGCCAAATCAAATAAAAAAAATATCCAAAAATCAAAAAGTTAAAAGGAAATGAATTAGTTAATTCAATAAAAAAGAAAAGGGGACTAGCACTTGATTTCGTTGCCTAAGCGAATCCGATTCACTCGTTTACTCATGGAATGAGTCCGGTGGAAAGTTCAATCAATCTTTTTTTTGATAGACATTTTCCCTTTTGTCAAGGATCTTTGCCTCCTCTACTTTCCTGTCTAGGACTTCGATATACAAAATATATACTACTGTGAAGCATAGATTGCTGTCAACAGAGAATTTTCTTAGTATTTAGGTATTTAGATTCAAAATAAGAAAGGGGCCTATTAAGATAAGAACTTATAAAATTGTAAAATAAGGATTAAGGGATTAGTTTGGGTTGCGCTATATCTATCAAAGAGTATACAATAATGATGGATTTGGTGAATCAAATCTATGGTTTAATAATGAACCATGTTAACTTACCATAACAACAACTCAATTCCTATCGAATTCCTATAGTAGAATTCCTATAGGATAGAACATACACAGGGTGTACGCATTATATATGAATATGAATGAAACATATTCATTAACTTAAGCATACTCCCTTTTTTATTTAATGAGTTGATATTAATTGAATATTTTTTTTAAATTTTTGCAAAGGTTTCATTTACGCTTAGTCCATATCGAGTAGACCCTGTCGTTGTGAGAATTTTTAATTAATGAGTTGTAGGGAGGGACTTATGTCACCACAAACAGAAACTAAAGCAGGTGTTGGATTTCAAGCTGGTGTTAAAGATTATAAATTGACTTACTACACCCCGGAATACGAAACCAAGGATACTGATATCTTGGCAGCATTCCGAGTAACTCCTCAGCCCGGGGTTCCGGCTGAAGAAGCAGGGGCTGCAGTAGCTGCGGAATCTTCTACTGGTACATGGACAACTGTTTGGACTGATGGACTTACCAGTCTTGATCGTTACAAAGGACGATGCTATCACATCGAACCCGTTCCTGGGGAAGACAGTCAATATATCTGTTATATAGCTTATCCATTAGATCTATTTGAAGAGGGTTCTGTTACTAACATGTTTACTTCCATTGTGGGTAACGTATTTGGTTTCAAAGCCCTACGTGCTCTACGTTTGGAGGATCTACGAATTCCTCCTGCTTATTCAAAAACTTTCCAAGGTCCGCCTCATGGTATCCAAGTTGAAAGGGATAAGTTGAACAAGTATGGTCGTCCTTTATTGGGATGTACTATTAAACCAAAATTGGGATTATCCGCAAAAAATTACGGTAGAGCGTGTTATGAGTGTCTACGCGGTGGACTTGATTTTACCAAAGATGATGAAAACGTAAACTCACAACCATTTATGCGCTGGAGAGACCGTTTTGTCTTTGTTGCCGAAGCAATTTATAAAGCACAAGCCGAAACCGGCGAAATCAAGGGGCATTACTTGAATGCGACTGCAGGTACATGCGAAGAAATGATTAAGAGAGCTGTATTTGCGAGGGAATTAGGGGTTCCTATTATAATGCATGACTACATAACTGGAGGATTCACCGCAAATACTAGTTTGGCTCATTATTGCCGCGACAACGGCCTACTTCTTCACATTCACCGAGCAATGCATGCAGTTATTGATAGACAGAAAAATCATGGTATGCATTTCCGTGTATTAGCTAAAGCATTGCGTATGTCTGGGGGAGATCATATCCACTCCGGTACAGTAGTAGGTAAGTTAGAAGGGGAACGCGAAATGACTTTAGGTTTTGTTGATTTATTGCGCGATGATTATATTGAAAAAGATCGTTCTCGCGGTATCTTTTTCACGCAGGACTGGGTATCCATGCCAGGTGTTATACCGGTGGCTTCAGGGGGTATTCATGTTTGGCATATGCCAGCTCTGACCGAAATCTTTGGAGACGATTCCGTATTACAATTTGGTGGAGGAACTTTAGGACATCCTTGGGGGAATGCACCAGGTGCAGCAGCTAATCGGGTGGCTTTAGAAGCCTGTGTACAAGCTCGTAACGAAGGGCGCGATCTTGCTCGTGAAGGTAATGAAATTATCCGAGCAGCTTGCAAATGGAGTCCTGAACTAGCCGCAGCTTGTGAAGTATGGAAAGCGATCACATTCGACTTCAAGCCGGTAGATACCATCGATTAAGTAGATAAAACTAGATATAAAGAAGGTCTAAATAAAAAAGAAGCGAGATAGAAAGAGAAAAATGGAGTTACGAAATGCAGTAATTCTTCTTTATTCTTCGAATTGATTGCAATTAAATTTGGCTCGATCTTTTAAAAGATCGAGCCAAATTTAAATAGATCTTGATACGATCATGAGACTTGACAAATCGAGATTCTTCTATTCTATATATCTAGAATACAGAAAGGTATAATACAATAAACAAATACAAATCAAAATAGAGTATTATCATACGATAATGGAACCAAATACGCAGTATTTGCAGAAAAGAGTCTTCATTTATTGGGAAAGAATCAATATACTTCTAATAATGTCGAATTGGGACCCACTAAGACAGAAATAAAGCATTGGGTCGAGCTCTTCTTTGGTGTTAAGGTAGTAGCTGTGAATAGCCATCGACTACCCGGAAAGGGTGGACCTATTCTGGGACATATAATGCATTACAGACGTATGATCATTACCCTTCAACCGGATATTGTATTCCACTTCTACTTTATAAAATTGAAATTAAAGGGTATTCTGAAAGAGGTATTTTTTTTTTTCATTTTCACAATTGCTTTCTTTTGAATCCAATTTCAAGTTCGATTAGAAAGATAGAAAGGCCATTAAAATGGAAAAAGAAAAATCAAATTATCCATTCCATTCATTTTTTTAGAGATATAGAATACTTTTATAGAATACTTTAGTTAGTATTATTTATCTATAAAAAATCTTTATTTTGCAAACTCAAAAATACAATAGTCAATATTCCTTATAATAGATATACTTAATTATATCATAAGAATCTTAAGATATATTTTGAATAGATAGAAATAGTAAATTGGAATTGAGACACCTATTCTATGACAGATTTAAACTTACCCTCTATTTTCGTGCCTTTAGTAGGCTTAGTATTTCCGGCAATTGCAATGGCTTCTTTATTTCTTTATGTGCAGAAAAATAAGATTGTCTAGAACCGACGGGGCCAAATTTTCTTAATGTATTTCCAGGATCATAATACAAATATTTTTTAGTGTAAGTAATATATTAATATGATAGGGTATGTAGCTCTTTCTACACACAAATGAAAAAATGCAGATATAGGCTACGAGCATAAATGCATACATATGCGTAGCCGAGTATAGCGAGTTTTTTTAAGTGGATCAAGGAATTTTTTTGAATAGAAAGTCAATGTATCTAACCAATTATTTCACAGGAGTACTAGCTGCTGAAGGCGATTTCAGAATCAAAATAAAGTAAAGTCAAAATCATTTAGCTTATTCTCTCAATTTCAATTAACCGCTGCTGGATTTAGTATATCTAATATGAATTGGCGATCAGAACACATATGGATAGAACTTCTAAAAGGTTCTCGAAAAAGAGGTAATTTTTTCTGGGCCTGTATTCTTTTTCTAGGTTCATTAGGATTCTTAGCGGTTGGGGCTTCCAGTTATCTTGGTAAGAATATGATATCCGTACTTCCATCTCAACAAATTCTTTTTTTTCCACAGGGGGTCGTGATGTCTTTCTACGGAATCGCGGGCCTATTCATTAGCTCCTATTTGTGGTGCACTATTTTGTGGAATGTAGGCAGTGGTTATGACCGATTTGATAGAAAAGAGGGAATAGTGTCCATTTTTCGTTGGGGATTCCCTGGAATAAAACGTCGCATCTTCCTTCGATTCCTTGTGCGGGATATCCAATCAATTAGAATTCAGGTTAAAGAGGGTCTTTATCCTCGTCGTATCCTTTATATGGAAATACGTGGCCAGGGGGTCATTCCCTTGACTCGTACTGATGAGAAGTTTTTTACTCCACGAGAAATTGAACAAAAAGCTGCCGAATTGGCCTATTTCTTGCGCGTACCAATTGAAGTATTTTGAGTACCAATTGCAATTTTTTAATTAAAATTAAATTGTAAGGGTATTTTCGAGTATTTATCTAAAGGAAGGAACAACCAAGGATAAGAGAAAATTGCTTCTAATTTGTTTTGTCCAAGTGAGATATATGGCCTAATATTCTTCCCTTTTCATATGAAAGAAAGGGCTTTTTTTTATTCTATTTCTCTATTCCACTCCATTTAGATCTAAGAAAGAACCCAATACAATGAAATTCCCCTAGTATACAAAAAGAGAAATGGATACAAACACAAGGTCTCAAACCTTGTTATAGAATTTTTGCTTCAAAAAAAAAAAAAAAGAAATATTCTATTATATAGAGTCAGCGAATGAAGCGGATTCATTAACAACTCAATTTACAGACAGATCAAAAATGAAAAAAAAGAAAGCATTGCCTTCTTTCCTATATCTTGTATTTATCGTACTTTTGCCCTGGGGAGTCTCTTTCTCTTTTAACAAATGTCTGGAACTTTGGATTAAGAATTGGTGGAATACCAGGCAACCTGAAACTCTCTTAACGGATATTCAAGAGAAAAGGATTCTAGAAGGATTCATAGAATTAGAAGAGCTTTTTCTCTTGGACGAGATGATAAAAGAGAAACCGAAGACACATGTACAAAAACCTCCTATAGGAATACACAAGGAAATAATACAATTGGCCAAAATAGATAATGAGGACCATCTCCATATCATTTTGCATTTCTCAACAAATATAATCTGTTTGGCTATTCTAAGTGGTTCTTTTTTTCTGGGTAAAGAGGAACTTGTCATTTTGAATTCTTGGGTTCAGGAATTCTTCTATAACTTAAATGACTCAATAAAAGCTTTTTTTATTCTTTTAGTTACGGATTTTTTTGTTGGATTTCACTCCACCCGCGGTTGGGAACTACTAATTCGTTGGGTCTACAACGATCTTGGATGGGCTCCTAACGAGCTAATTTTCACTATTTTTGTTTGTAGTTTTCCTGTGATTCTAGACACGTGTTTGAAATTTTGGGTGTTTTTTTGTTTAAACCGTCTATCTCCTTCGCTTGTAGTCATTTATCATTCAATTAGTGAAGCATAATTGGCTTTTCTAATTATTAATAAAATTAGCATTTTTCTTCCTTTAGAAAGAAAGCCTTTTTTCTTTTTAGCAAAATTCTTTCTATTTCTAACTGCTCAAGGTATTCATCATTCCAGTACAACTGTTGCAGTAGAATGACAACAGACTTGTGTATAGGGAACTAGATTAACTTAGCTACCTATCTAATTTATTGTAGAAATTCCGGGATCCACGATTGGACATGGAAAATAGAAATACTTTTTCTTGGTTAAAGGAACAGATGATTCGATCGATTTCTGTATCGATCATGATATACGTAATAACTCGGACATCTATTTCAAATGCATATCCCATTTTTGCGCAGCAGGGTTATGAAAACCCGCGGGAAGCAACTGGACGAATTGTATGTGCCAACTGCCATTTAGCTAATAAGCCCGTGGATATTGAAGTTCCCCAAGCTGTGCTTCCCGATACTGTATTTGAAGCAGTTCTTCGAATCCCTTATGATATGCAGCTGAAACAAGTTCTTGCTAATGGGAAAAAGGGAGGGTTGAATGTGGGTGCTGTTCTTATTTTGCCTGAGGGATTCGAATTAGCGCCGCCCGACCGTATTTCTCCTGAGTTGAAAGAAAAGATAGGAAATCTCTCTTTTCAGAGTTATCGTCCCAATAAAAAAAATATTCTTGTGATAGGCCCTGTTCCCGGTAAGAAATATAGTGAAATTGTCTTTCCCATTCTTTCCCCCGATCCCGCTACAAAAAAAGATGTTCATTTCTTA